TGATAAGCCAAAATAGTTCATGGTGAAGGTTCAAAAATATTCCCTTTACACCTCTTTTCGAAGAGGATCGATCTGAAGGAAGGGCTTTCCAGGTGGGTTCCCACTTTAACCCTTGACACAAGGGAGTGGTTAGCATACCAGGACAGTACCTCAGAAGTAAGTCCTTCGCTGACAGCATTCTATCAGATATTCTCCGATATGCTCTGTCAGGAATATATATTGGCGATATGATAGAACGCAATCGCAATATATATCAACCTTCTTTGCAAGGCGGATAGCCCCCTACATAAACTCAAATATGATAAATAAATGCGTACTAGCATATCAGCCTTATCGTCTTTCACCATCATCATTCTACGGTGAAATGCAGGAATTATCTTCGGATATCCTGCCCTCAAAAGAGATACCGGCACAGGTAATAGGCTATGAGGCTGTTTCACACCTGCATACGCTTGTTGTAAACAGACCGAGGCCTGCTTTAAATAAAGTGCGGTAAACAGGGGACCTTAGATAAATTACCTGCTTGGCGACGAGGTAAGCTCCAATACATAGTTCCTTGGTTAGACCATCAGCTACCACTAGTATAATCTTCTTATAGATTGATACTAGTAGTGCAAGATTTTCCAAAATCTTGTGCCGGTATCAAGGATAGAAGTTTATCAAATGGATATCGGGTAGGATTCATATTAGTTTCCCCTAATGTGCTTCCTAGCCGGTACGCCCTGGCGCGACAGCCAATTCCAAACCAGTGGTATTAGCTTACCGCTGGACTGGCTTCCGCGTCACCGTCCGATCCCCTACTAGTAAAGCTTAGGGAGGTGGATATCTATAAGAAACTTCTACCTTGAAAACGACCAAGACTCGCCTAAACGGCTGTAGAAACAGCCGAGGGGAGGCACCTCTTCTAACCAAGAAGAAAAGGACTCTGAGTGTCATCAGAGTGAGGTTAAATAACCAAATATAGAGATGGGTAAGACCCGGACTGAGTCCGCCATCTCACAACCGGTCATTCGCCTCGCGGACACCGGATGCACTTCTTCATTGTGCGAAAACGCTTGAATAAAGCGAAGCTATAAAGGCGAGCAGCCCTTATAGCAATAGCAAACGGCCTACTTATAGCCCTTTCCCCTTTATTCGGGGACTTCAACGACGAACCTTAAAGCTCATAAAAAATTCTTCACGTTTTCCTCAGACAGTGGGAATGAATTCTATTACTTGATTGATACTTGATTGACATTGACAGATATGTGTACCACACCGAACAAGCAATATGCCGATATGCTTGATGTACCAGCCAAGCCAGCTCGACCGTATACAGTATAAGGGATTCGCCTTTGCCTCAGACAGAAGAACAACGGATTGAACAGGACAGGACAACCGGGAAGGGAAGCCTGACATAGATATTGATTTGAACAAAGGAACTGAAACCGGTACCAGAAACCAAACAAGAGATGGAATTCCAGATTGAACAGATGACCGACCTACAATAAGACGAAAATAGAATTCAAAATTCCATTCTCTAAGACGAACTAAAGGGATGTCTCTAAGCAGCCAAGGCCAAGAGCAAGCAGGAGTAGTCATATCTGCCTAGAAGGATTCGATAAAGAGAATGTGAGTGGGCAGGAGATCAATAGACACAGAAAGAGAAGACCAAAAGGAGCAGCAGGTTACACTTTTACACTTTTCCGAAGAGAGCTCAAAGCAATAAGATGAAAGATGAGAAATGCTAGTAGATGAAAGATGGGATGAGATGCTAGCCTTAGCGCAGAAGATCAATCATTGAGCCTTAGGCCACTACCGAGCAGCAATGGAGGATCATAACACTTGAGAGATGATCCCTACTTGAAAAGGCGGAGACAATACCTCTTGTTTTGTTGCGACAAATCGAGTTTCAAAAGCCCATTTATCCATCACATTTTCAGGCACACCAGTCAAAGAGCCATCGGACCCATGAAAGTCCCCTTTTTTAATATACACAGCCTTTGCCAGGATGTCTTTCATCAAGCAAAAGAGGGGCAGTAATAGGAATAAACTAAGCAAGAGATCAACTAACCAAGAGAATGAACTAACCCCAAGGGATGATCTCGGATTGAAATCCAAGGCATGGTCCCATTGAAAGCCCCAGGAAAAAAAATAATTCCGAAAACAATTCCTCCCCACTAAAAAGAGCGATTGAGAGTGGATTTCAGGTTCGATAGTGTCGAGAAGGTATTAGCCACCGGTGACCGTACTTTCGTAAAAGCACCATTGGGCGGTGCTTCCTCTCTTTTTTCTGGAACCTCGAACAAAAAATCGATCTCACCGACTAAGAGTTCCGAATCGAAAAAGTAAACTGAACTTGACTTAAGACGAAGGAACCGAGTGCCGAAAAAAAGCGGTTTCTTAAACAAGCAACGGCTGACGAGATAGGGGCGCGCGTTAGCGAAAGCCCCCTACTATAGTATAGATAGGCTAACGCGCATCCGTTTTCTTGCTAGGGCAAGCACGAGGTCTGGTTCAAGGCAAGGTATAGCTTAACGGAATGAAGCAGAATTAGTGTATTAAGCAAGTACGGAAAAGCTGAAAAAGGGAATTCAGGCGCTGTTCTCAAGTCTAGTTGACGAAGCCGAGAGGGAAAGCTTACTTGAGAGGATATACCTGACTGAAAGGATATATATTCGATGTCGCATATCCGCTGTTGCATAGTTATATTCCTCTAATCGCTAATCACTCCTTTTTCCTTAATCTCAGAACTGGATGCTAACCCTATATTTATCTGAGTCTTATGCTAAAAAGGACTTGCTTTTAGTTCGTCTTCGCCCAAGTGTGGCTAATGCTATAATAGGAACTGAACTCATACTTCTAACTCTTCCCCCCGGAACGTCTTCTTTAAGAGCGGATCCAACCTTTCTTCTTCCTTCTCAAGCAGATGCCGAACCTCATTATTTAGCGGCTCTCCGAAGTCCCAGAGGTGGAAGCGGTTCTGATAGGCGGGAAAAAGCGCTTTCAATGGTGATGAAAGAAGGGGAAATGCCTGGACGACAGCCACTCGCCCAACCTGGCGATAGTACTGTAAACCCTTGGCTCGCGATTGAAGAATGTATATCACGCGGCTCTATCCAATAGCGATCCCTGCGTACACGATAGATCATCATCCTTCTCTAAATCATGCATGTTGCTTTGTTGTCGCGGTAACCTTCTTCGGTTCTGTTCGCAGATCAGGAACATTCCTTGGCTGCGAGTTAAACGATCGAAGATCAACAACGGCAGTCACTTTACTAAAAACTAGAATGATAGCAGAATGGCTTCAGGAAACTGCTAATAGACGAGTAGAGGGATTGGAATGATTGCAAGACCCTCACTTCCAAGACTGGATGGTTACCTTAAAAAAAGAGGAAGAGAGGGAAAGGCCCCACGCGGTTAAGAAGCAGACAGAGAAGCTACTGAGCATGGACATCCTCACTGACTGAGTTATTCGGGATCTGAATTCCCACTAGAGAAGACGGGAATTGAGTCAGGGGTCATGTCCGGCTTATCCCCGTCTTGTATTAGTGAGAGGCGGAACGGATCCCTTCTTTCTTAATCAGACGATTTCTCGCCTCTCATGTATGATTTTGATTAACGTGTGGTATTTAGTACTAATAGTTAGTCTCAATCGACTGAAACCTTCACTCCACAATTCCTCAAAGAAAGCAAGCAGCAAGTCAGTCTGCGCATAGCATACTCTCTCAGTTCTTCTCCTTTGAGAACCGGTCGAAGGGGAATAGAAAATGTTAGCCAAGGAGCTCACTATCAGGACGGACGGGTATAGCGAGAAAGAAAGCGGAGGCAAAAGCCACTATCTTATCTACATACGCTATCGATTGAGTAGCGAGTAGAGAATAAAAGATTTAGCGAGAAAAGCAGCTTTCCCAAGCTAAGAGATAGAAAAAAGGAGATAAAAAAGCTCTTCAGGAAAGCCAACTCCAACTCAAAGTGTCCTTTCATTCTTTTTCACGTGCATAACCTGCCCTCTGCCGATACAAGGCACTAGCCAATGCAGCATTCTCGGAAACTTCTAACAGTCTCGCTATAGCTTTATGAATGCCAGATTGATCCTAGAAGCTTTTTTTTACTTAGATTTAGGGTACACTAGATAAGCAACTCTATGTTATCCCTAGTAGGGCTTGTAAACGTCTGGGAATGGAAAAGACTGAAGGAAGGTAAACTTTTCTCCCACGGTATAGAATGGAGAAGGGCTTAATGGACTGATTTTTGTTGTTTAGTTCGATTAGGACCTCCGAATCCCCGCATTCCTTAGCTCTTAAGCCAGTGAATGTGGAGCTCAAGAAGGTGAAGGTCCTCGATATCCAAGTCTCTTATCCTTTAATCCAGAATCCAGCAGCAGAGATGGTTAATGAAAGTAGGCCCACTGATAGAGGGCTGGCCGAAGCCTCCCATGTGATTGTGATCTATGAAGGCAGACTCAAGCAATTAATTGTCCGGTCCTCTTAAATGTGAAATCAGAGCCAAGCCCGCCTTCACTTTCTTATGTGAAAGAGGTCTTTGATTTCAATTTTATGAAAATCTGCCCTTCTTTCTTCAGAATACGAATTGGGCATATCATTTGAAATGCATTCTTTCTTTTTGATCCTTGGCGCCCTTGCTTGACTTCAGGAGATATAAGAAGCCCAAGCATGAATATAGGGACAAGCAAGTTCAGTGATCCTGGGGAATGAGCCTAATTCCACTTTGCTTGAAAGAGGAAGAGTGAAGAAGGGGTAACTATCTAGAAAGACTGAGCCTTAGCATGCAGAGAAGAAGGGCTACTAGTGAAGATGCCGAGAATGGCCGGGGATTACCGGTCTTAGTTAGAATCTGTTGCAAATGCATGTGAGGGAGGGAATGATTGCAATTTAGTATTAGTAAGGGAAGGCAAGTGCCATGGCATGGAACTTCTTTTCTTCTTTGTACGAGTCAAAAAAGGCTTTGCCTTTGAAAGAAGAAGCTGCTACCCTTTCTCACTCTTCCACGAAATGGGGCCTAGGCAAGCAGTAATAAAAACCTGATCCTGATGTGGATTTCCTATGAAATTTTAATTGAAATTTACTATTCATCAACGAAGGAAAGGCCGCTGGACTGTACCGGATATCAAATAGAAGAGATAAGGGCTAGACTTACCGTGGCTAAGCAGACTCCTCATATTAACTCGACTAAAAGGAACGAGTGGAAGACTTGAAGCCACCTCTCCCTATACTTAAGAGTAGAGCTACTTCATTCCTCTAGGAGTGTATAATGGGGAGTGAAGACTGAAATAAGGATGATTTTCCTTTACGAGTTGAGTAAACCTGTCACTCTGTCTCGTCTTTAGGGTTAGGGACTCATATTTAGGTATCGAATACAAACGACTGAACTCGCATTCATGAAGGACAGGACATGAAGAAGGAGTTCATTCTGTATGGAAGGAGGAAATAGAGGGGACCTATTCTCGACAAATGATCCTGTAGGTTAGGATTTTAGGAAAAGAGTGGAATCGCCTTTCTTTGATCGAATCCCTGGGTTCCTTCTTTTTAAAAGAGTTGTCCCCTGTCTGTATCAGGGAAATGGCAATCTTTCTTTAAGATTAAGAAAAAGCCGAAAGCTCTCTAAGGTACGTACTCGGGGCTCACTAAACTATCGAGAAATGGCTTTCGGCTTTTTTTAAAAGTAAACGATCTCTTGAAAGTGTTTTTGCTTTCCTTTTCACTAAGCCTTCCCGCTCTACTGTCAACTCTCTTCTATCAGAAAGTCTCGTAATCCACTGGATTTTTTTTACTTTCTCAATCGGAAAGAAGAAGTCAGAGGTAAACTCCCCAACTCGATCAATGGGTGCTGTGCTCTTTGGTCTTCTTGAAACTCCCCAACTGCCACAGCTTTCGATTGGGGGAGCCTCGAGCATCCAGTATATGACATGTTGGAGTATTCCCCAATGGAGTAGTCAACTCATAGAACAAGCATGTAAGCGAAGCAAGAAAAAGGAAAGCATTTTTTTTAAGCTGTGGTCTAATCGAACCTAGCCCTTACAAACCCGGGCAACCCGGGGACCCTCAACTACTTAGAGATGGACACGAAGACGAATAGAGATCTCGTCTCGGGAAAGCGCACCAACCAAAGCAGAATGCTATGTGATCCTGTAGGAGTAGTAGCACTTAAGACAGGACAGTTATAAAGATAGGTATTAGAAAGGCCGCCATTCCTGACTTGCTTTCTGGCTTGTTGGTGTCAGAAGATAGATGTACGGAGAAGAGTTCCCAAATCTAATTGGCCTTGGCCGGCACGCTCCTAGAAAGAAAGGATGTTTGTTAACAAGACATATCGTCAAATCTCTACTCTTTGTTCTCCCTGCCCCCTTAGACCATGAAAAACCTATAGGAACTGAGATGAGTCAGAGTAGCTAATCAAGACGGCTAGAAACTGATCTTCTTAAGATTAAGATGGGGAACTCAACTCGCTGTGCTCTAGTGGCTTGCAGCCCCTCCTTCTGCTTTTCCTCGAGCTGATTCTCCTTATGTCCCGTTCCTTAAATCAAAGGAGATGACATGCCGGGATAGGGGATCACCACCAGTCAGAGTGGTTGCTCCTTGCCTTGCGCCTATTGAAAGAAGGAATCTAGCTGCACTCCAGTTGCTGTCATTGCCGTCGCTTCTGCTTGAAGAAATAGATAAAGAGAAGGTTATACCGAATCCTCAAGGCTTTTATCTCTCCTCTCATACATAATAGACGGTGCGGTGATCACTCATCAATGCAGCTAGGGACTGATCTAGTCATAGTGGGACCCCTGAGCGCTAATCGAATGTTCTGGCTCAGCATCAGGTCTGCGACAAAGACAGATTTTACAATCTAGTATATAAGATCCCGCTCTGTATTCCCACTCCGGAGACCTTTCTTTGCCTGAAGCCGGCCTGAACTTAAATGGCTAGTCCCCGAAAATGCCCGTTCGCTTGTCGAAAAAGTTGGGGATAAAAATCTTACTTGCTGTAATAAGGTAGCTGTAGGGATAACCTATGGCTGGATTGAATCCTTTTTTCCTAGTAGCGATGTGAACTCATCTTAAGCTTCTTAAGCTTTCGCAGGAGGAGTGACTGAAACAAGAGGATGTTTGCCTGTGGAGCTGACAGTTGGCCAAAAGAAGGTCATGGCCCCACGCGCTACACACAAGAATGAATTGTTATGTGGTCGGTAAACTTTTTCTGCAGGCAGCCTATCAAATCAGATCACGTATTATTTATTTAATATGTCGTTCCACATGTATTCGGTCTTAAATTTGGATGTTCCTGCTCTGGTTAGCACGGTAAAGCTTGTTTAAGTCTTTCCTCTCTGTTTCCTTCCGTGTCGTTCCGGTCTCTTTTCTTCTTCATTCTCACCCTATATATAGTAGAGTATCTTATTCCTATCTAAGCTATATCAACATAGCCAACTAGAAAACTCATGCGCTTGTCAATTAATTCTTGGTGTAATACTCACTCGTAAATGATTGGTGTCAGAATTTGTCACTGATCAGTCTCATCCGTGTAAAAAATGGGAATTCCTCTTCCAACTCGTCCCAGAATGGGCGTTATGGCAAAGAACAAGAAGAAAACAAAAGGAGGAATTTGTCCAATAGTAACAAATGGTGCCTCCACAGGTTGACATCCGATCCAACCTAGTAGTAAGCGATCCGCCAAAAGCAACCAAAATATTCCTTGGTGAATAGGGCGAAAACTTGAACTACGCACATACATACTTTTAAAAAAAGGTAAAGCCAACAGACATATAAAAACTGGTGCTATTGCGGCTACACCTCCCGATTTGTCAGGTATACTACGAAGAATGGCATGGATCGGTAGGAAATACCATTCCGGCACAATATGAGGCGGGGTGGGCATCGGATTAGCAGGTATATAATTGTCGGGATGCCCCAAAACATTAGGAGCATAAAAAATAAAAATGGAAAAAAAGATAGCAAAAGCTACCCAACCCACTAGATCCTTTACATAAAAATAAGGGTAAAAAGAAATTTTATCCATCTCTGAATGTACACCCAATGGATTATTTGATCCATATTGATGCAATGCGGCCAGATGAAGAAGACTGGCGCCTACTAAAAGAAAGGGGAGTAAATGATGAAGACTAAAAAAACGATTTAAGGTGGCATTGTCCACGGAGAAACCACCCCAAAGCCAAGTCACTATGGTATCTCCTACTACAGGTATGGCGCTAGCTAAGCTTGTAATTACTGTAGCTCCCCAAAAGCTCATCTGACCCCAAGGTGGTACGTATCCTGTAAAAGCTGTCACAATCATTAATAGGAAGATTACAACTCCGAGACACCGAACAAATTCCCTAGGACTGCTATAACTCGCATGATATAGACCACGAAAAATATGAAGGTGAACCACAATGAGAAACATACTTGCCCCATTAGCATGCATATAACGGAGCAACCAGCCACCTTCAACATCTCTCATAACGTGTTCTACGCTGTTGAAAGCTAGATCCACATGAGGTGTGTAATGCATAGCTAAAAAAACGCCAGTCACTATCTGAATGACTAAACAAATACCAGCTAACGGACCGAAGCCCCACCAATAACTAAGATTGCTCGGGGTTGGATAATCTATCAAATGCTGATTAAGTGTGGAGGATATAGGTTGTTTAAGAAGAGAGAATCGTTGGTTCCTTATAGTCATTTCTCTTTCCTATCGTGACCACTCAGGTTCCCCCACCTTTTTTGCGTTCTGGGGCTCTACTTACTATATATATAATAATATTTAGATAGTACCCTATAATAAGAGTTTAAAGTTTCATGTGGTTGGTTGTTGACCAACAGAAAGGATGCATGGGACTTTTGGGCGTAACGTAACATTCTTTTGCTTCTCATACGATATTTCTAGTTGGATGAAAACACCCTAAAGGAAACCCTTCTTTTATTGAGATGTCTCTTTAACAGCGGAAATGCCGACATCTACTCGAAGAAGAATAGTGTCAGAGTCAAGACCGGTGCTATCCCCTTCCCCTGCTACGCTTTCTTCCTAAACAATCAAAGAAGCATTTTCGATTCCCCGATCAACTCTCGTGCCTTTGGTTTGGAGCTAGGAAATTAATTGAGTTCCTGAAGCAACTCATAGCCACTCCACTCGTTCTTTCAATGGCCTTTTTACCTCTGATGGACCATGAGCTCTGGGCGCATATGATTCGTCTGTCAGGACAATCCTATATGTGACGGGTTACTTGCTACGTCTCGCTGACTCCTGCCGCCCGCGGATCATGCACTCCCCCAGCATGCCTTATTTTAATATAAAAAGAGCCTAACCCGCTGGGCCACAGGAAGAGAAGAGTAATCTGAATCTCTGTGTCTAATCACCGAGTTCACATGGACCGGATCTGGGACTGTCCGCTTTCTGTTATCGCTTCACGCTACTGTAATGGGCATGATCCCATCCCAATTCCCGTACGCTGCTGTGGCTTCGCCCCTCTACGTACTGGCTTCTTCCTTCCGTGGGGCTCTTAGAAAGCACAGACTGAGACAGGAAAGAGGCTGACTAGGACCGATGGGAGGGAACTGGCTTGCTACCGTTTGACTGACTTGCTTTCCTCCCTGATTGGCTTTCTTGCCTGGAATGCCTTCGGGAAGTCAGTCCTTCTCTACGGTCTGTACAATCGGCTTGTGTTCAGCATAGTGAGAGAGCACATTCATCAACTAGTTGTAGTCTAGCGAAGAGGATCTTTGACACTAGGAGTACAGAGAATCGGCTGTTGTAAGCCAGTATCCGTCCTTGCTTCACCTGTGTCCAATTCCTCGTCCGAATTGAATAGCTGCTCATCGTCATTGGTCACCTCAGTCTTTTTTAAGAAAAGGGCTTGAGCCAGTAGAAATGACTTAATCAAGAGAGAGAGAACCCCTTTGAACGGGATCAACTATATCCACTTTAAGTCGGCCTTACTCGGGTGAATTTCTACGCTTATCTCATGCTCGCCTTCTTCTTTAAAAAGTCTTTAGCATTCATCTTTCTATGAACGAACTGTGGCATTAACAAAGCATCAAGGGCCTAGTGCTAATCTAATAAAATTTCTTTCGCTCTTTCTGGCCGTGAGAACATACTTTTCTTTTTCAATTCATTTCGATCGCGGGTTCTAATTAATAATTAGATTGCCTGGGGTTCGCTCCTCTCACGTTGTTCGAGTGGCTGTACGCTCCTCCTACTGATCTTACTCCAAGAGATTCAATATCACCGGAGATAAAGCCTCTTTTCCCGTTCGTGACCCATAGCCAATTCAAACTAAACTAGGATCATAAGAAAAGTATACTGACTGGGGATCACTTGACTCCTCATCTCTCTCTTTCTCCACCGAAAGAAAGCCTAGTCACAGGAGCGGAAACAATTGAATTACCCGAGGCTATCCCAGTTCCAGTTTCGCTAACACGAGGAAAGTCTGTCTTTTTGGCATAAATCTGTCTTCTTCTTTAAACCCGGAAACTCTTCCTTATAGTCTACCTACGCAACTATTTTGAAGTGAAGCAGGCTTCAAAGCATTAAGGGCTAGGCTTGCTGCTGGGGTTGCCAATATTTAAGAGCTCGGCCTTGAGCCTTTACCTACCTAAATCAATTCCCTTGCGCCTAGGTCTGGGATCGAGCCCTTCTATGGCAAATTAGGTATTAAGTCATAGATGCGCCTTTCGACTGGCATTCACTCCTCCAACACCAACTGCTGAAATAGCAGCGCTTATACCCCCAACTGATTCAATGTCACTTGGGATCGGATCCTTCCTAAATTCATTTCCCCTGGAGCTGGGTTCTTTCCCTCCGAAATCGATGATTCTTGGCTACTTGATTAGGCATTTCCATCTCTCAAACTAGAAAGCGCTTTAGCTTAGGGTTCGCTCCTCTCACGTTGTTCGAGTGGCTGTACGCTCCTTACTTCTTTTTATACCGCAAGTGACGAACTATAGCCATTCGCGGTCACCGCTGTCCTACTTGACTTTTTTATTAAACCTCACCCGGAAAGCGAACCCAAGGCAAATCTCGCCCCATCAAGCATTTTCACTCGAGCGGAAACAGCTGACCAAGAGACAAGAGCTACCTCACCAGACTCCATTGCTCCTAAGGAAGATGACATAGACTATGCCTTTTATTCAAAAGAGCCATCACAGCTTATGAAAGAGCAGCTTGGAAATGGCTAATTAGTTTAAGGTACTGACCAACTGAGACGGAGAGAGCCCTTTTTCTGTGTTGTCGGAATAGGACCTGTTGGTGGTTTAAAGGGCAAACCTTTAGGAGTTTACTGAAGAGAGTACGACTTTGGTTCCAGAGATAGCGATTCGGCTTAGTTCAAATAGAACTAAAGAAAGAGAACGGGAAAAACTTATCCCAATCCTCGCTCTGGACCAAGGTGCGTAGCCTTTTAACATTCTCTTTCTCTTTCTCTCTTTCTGGCTTAGCCTACCCAGGGAAATGGCTCCTTCTTATTGATAGCACAGGTGAGAAAGACCCCTAATGGGCAAACTTCACTAATATCCCAGGAATGAGGAATGAAAGAACTTCTGCTATCTACTCACTCTTGCCACTGAGAGGGGATGAGTGAATACCTGGAAGATAAAGTTCTCTTATTCCCGGGATCAGGGCATCAACTGCTTAATTTAGAAGTTCATACCCGATAGCAGTAGCCAATGTCGGAAGAGGAGCCGTTGGTGCTTTAGTTCCGCAGCTCTTGCCTGAGACGGAAAGTTGGCAAAGGCTTCAGACGCGGTCTCCGGTCTCCCTTTTTGGGCACGCGCCAATCGGTCTTAAAGCCTCGATGTCCGCTAAAGAAGATAGAGATCGAGAGATGTGGCACTCTTCATAATGATTTAGAAAGACAAGCAATAGCTGTTTTAAAAGGCAAAGGTTGACTTTAATTAGCAGGCTCAAGCAAGGTCAATTTCTTTTTGAGTTCCCGGCCCAAGTCAAGGCGATGCAATACTCGGGCGATAAGGAAGAAGCAGTCCCAGGCCTTAGGTCCAGACCAGATCTGAGAACTTTCGAGATGTGAATCATAGCCTAGTCTAGTTTCGTACCCAACAGCTAAAAGTGATGTCATATTATACTTTATAGAGAATCACCCATCCGCCTTCGGATCTGAGTTTGAATTGGCTAGGGGGCATGAGCTGTAGTCAGTGCTTTTGCTCTTACAGATGCCAGTCCTTTTTCTGTTGATGCGAAATAAGTGGTCTTAGCCTTTATGCCGCATTGTCGGAAGGGGTTCAGTGAGACCCGAGCTTAGCTCTTTGAAGCAGATGTTGAAGGAAGAAGGGCTGCTGTTAGCGGAATCAGAGCTCTTGGGTAAGAAGGAAGGAAGAAGTTCACACCAGGCTCAGCGAAAGACGATGGAAAAGGCTGCTTGTAGGCGTGATCTTTCCCGATTCCCTCTAGTCTAGTGGGTTAACTCATTCACCTTCAATGCGAGAAGTGAAAGTAAAGGGATTGGAGAATCTATAGTTTATGGTTCCCCTGTTCATGAATCGGGTCCGTTCCCGAATCTACTTTGAGACCTCCTATTAATCTAGAAAGCGAAGGGGATACCGCCTCTAAGAGATCACAATAAATCTCTTCCAATATCATAGATCAAGAAAAGGGTTTAACTCAGGCTGACTTTCTGACTTGAAGTCTTTCCGTTCCCGATTCAATTACAGCTGTTCTCGCTAAAGCCCGATCTGATCCCGCTTGAGCGGCTGGGACAAATCCTGATCTTCAAATTGCGTCAATAAGATAGATGCCTGAATCGGACATATGAGATGAGCCCGTAACCCGTCGCTCTTTGCGTGAAGACCAGATGCGCTCTTAGCTGCCTTTCCATATGCCAAATCTTTCTCAACTTTCATTGGTTTGGCGGGGCTCTTCATCTAGCAATCGAAGGTGAGAGTTGGCTTCATTGCTTGGTTTTTGAAGACGGGAGAGATCTCAGATCAGGTTCAACCTAAAGTGAGTCATCATAGGGTTCCGCTCCTTGCTTTGAGGAAGTAATCCAACAGGTGTCATCATTATACGGATGGATTCTATTACAGCGGAAAGTTTTTCTGATAACAACGGGGCTGTAGTTCCCTACACTTCTGGAAGCTCCTCCGCCTATGGTCGAGCTGGCGGAGCCAAGTAAACAAGCAGCATACGGATGCGCGCACTAGCTAGAAAGCCCCTTTCGGCACCCCCTTCGTGTCCTATTGTCAGGCTTTCGTAAGTTCCTTTCGGACGGAGGGAACAGCCCCTGCTGAGCTGAGTGAATCCATGGTCTACCAAGTAGCATGTTAAAGGCCGGTGTGATATCCAAAACCTGAAAATGAACATTGAAGGTGCATGGGCCGATTTCGAGGGGCAGCTCAATCTCTCCTTGGGATTCTCTGCGAGTGCCATCAAAAGCCCTGATCGCCATGCAGGTTTTCCTCATGTGAGTCTGATCTATAGGTAGTTTGTCAAGTGTCGCCCTTGGGCAAACATTTAGGGCAGAACCATTGTCTATAAGAACCCGTGCCACGATCATGTCTTTGCATTTGACAGTGATATATAATGGGCGGACATGCCCAGTTCCATCTGGGGTCATTTCCTCATCAGTGAAGGTGATGTAGTTTGTCGCTAGAATCGATCCCACGAGGTTCTGAAATTTGTCTACAGAGACATCCTTGGGGACGTGAGCTTCATTCAAACACTTTCAACAGGGCAGGTGGCTTTCAGAGGCAAGCAGCAGAGAGAGGAAATCTTCGAGGGCATCTTCTCAAGTTGTTCCACGATATCATATTCACTGCGTTTGAAGCAACTCAGGAACTTCTTAGCCTCTTCCTCAGACACTTTCTTTTTTTTTTAACCTCCACTCTTGATTCTCTTACGATATTTTGAGAGGTTTGTAAGAACTCGACCGAAAGGGAGAGGAGTGAAGCTGCTTTCTCAATAGGTGACGCAGCGGACAGGGTTCAAACTAGTACTGGACTGTCTTAAAGAAGCAAGAAAGTCAGTCATCGTTGCTTTGCTTCCTTAATTAGATTGACTCGTTAAGTTAGAGATTAGATGGTACACCGATGTCGGATTATTTTCCTTCACAGCAGGGCAATCCCCTTCCTCAAATAATCTATGAGCACACCGCGAAGGTATGGATTCAAAGGTCGGCCTACAGGTATCACTTCTTTTAGGTATTCTTCCTAGCAGCGTATATGCGACTGATTCTATTTCTAATGCTTCGTTCGGTTATGTAATTCTAGTCGTTCGTTAATCGGATGAAGGACCGAAACCTGCGGTACCCGGATCTGGTGATCAACTCATTGCTTAGATTTCCATTCTAGTCTATCTGGCTTGAAGCGCCAACTCTCGTTGCCAGCTGGTTGAATGGATCATAGAAGGTACAAGATGTGCTTCCATTCCTTTACCTATTTCTGTGCTTTTAGCAGCTTCTGTGCTTATTTACCAATCTGTGCTTGTTTAGCGGGCTGCTGTCATTATTTATGTAAAAAAAAGTGTGTGTTGTAAGATGTTTTAATAAACAATTTGGAATTTTAAAAGAAGATCGTGTAATACAAATTAAAAGAAGAGTTAGGAATGGTACATATGTTTTGTCTCCGCTTATAGCTCGTGCCCTCACCAAGAGTAGCCCTGAAGAAGAAATGGGATATTTAGACATCATCCATTTCGCGGATTTACCAAATATAGTTCTTGGGATAAGACCCAATGTGGATGACAGCCTTGTCTTAATGTCGCTCGCGCGTATGCTAAACCAATCCTTTCTGCGCGCAGGTATTTTCTCGGATAAATCCTTTGGTTTTCGCACAGATCACAGGGAGTTTTATAAATAAGTTTTGAGAAATAATAAAGTATCTTATCTTTTTAAAATTGATTTAACAAGATCATTGATGACCATCTCTCGCACTACTCTATTGATGAAGCTTTCTTCAATAGTTATAGATAGTGACGTTATGGAATTAATTGTAGCATTTCTGTACTCGCCTATCTTGGATCCAAGTGGAAAAGACCTCAGTTATATTTGGGGGTACGGTATCCCGCCTTCAGGACTTTTAACAAGCGTACTACTCAATTTCGCATTGACCGAGTTCGATATGGAGTTTCCAAAGGTATTCCCTGGTGGACTATATTATAACAAACAGGTATATAAATGAAATTCTTGTCTCGTGCCCTTGCCACTGTTCAATTGAAAAGTTGTATACTTGTTGTGTTGTTATTTATTCTCTTCAGATAAAGCTTTTGAGTTAATGAATAGACTCAATTTATCTGGTAATATCATCACTATGGGACCGGGGTGCGATCCTGTCCCCTGTTACGGCGGACGGTGATAAAATTAGTATTTCTTTAAATAATAAGGAAAAAGAAGACATGTTTAAATTATTTTTACAATTAACAAATGGTACGTCTTTAGTTAGAAAACATCAATATTTTCATCAGGACCCCGGTAGTAGTGACATTAATTCGATAAATCTGGCTAATCGCGAAGGTTCGGGACCTCCGGCGTGGTTTCGCCTTATAGCGCCAGATAAAGTTTCATCCTTGACGACTCCTACAATCTATCCACATAACCTGCCGAACAAAGTGGATAATATTAAGCGCGTTGTATCAATGGGAAAAGATCGTATTGAATTTAGTCAGTGCGGCGGGTGGTCTGCTGTATATTTGTTTGCGCATTGGAGTCCCTTGACAGCATGGAATCTGCTACCTGTAAAAGTCTTAGAAGGACGGACGCCATTACTTCGATCTCCAGATAGAATGGCAGGGTTGGCTGATATAACTCGGGAAGCATCTCCTCGGATAAAGTCCTTTGAGTTGAGGTATGCGATCCGCTATTCCTACTTCAAGGACATGCGTTTTATCTTGTTAGTGTGTTCTTTGCTGGGAGTAACCCTATGGTGGAGCCTTGCCCCAGAACGTTTGCTTCTTCATCCGGCAGTCCTATCCTCGCCTGACCTTAACTTGTTTTACCGGGTTGCTCGAGATACATTTATTGATAATGTCTGTAGTAGTCAACCTCATTTTATATTATGCATCCATGTGATTGTGGCGAGCCATTGAATAATAGTGCGAGAGCTCTTTTGAGCGAACCGTACTTTGATCCACTAGAGATATAGACAACTTAAGCAGGAAAGCGAAGATCGCATCGATCGCCTTCTTAATAGCCTACGTAGTCTTAACTCTAGCCCTTGCTGAATCAGTTTCGGAGAACGGAGTCTACGTTGACATGACTTCGCCTTGAACACGCTTAGGTTTTCTTCTTAATCTCTATTTTGTTGGTTCTTCTTGGTCAGAGCATGCTCTACTTGAGCCCCGATGCTATTGTGAATTTGAATTGCAGCCCTAGTGTGTATATACAATCTTTGAAAGAAAATGAAAATAGGAAGAATCACGCTTCCAGGTCAGTTCGTACTTATAAATAATATTGCCATGATAAATTCCGTTATATCCCTATATAATTCTTCTAATGTTATAAGCACTAAAAAAAAATAGTGCTGTTTTCAAACAATCTCCTATTTATTCTAAAAAATCTTCTATTTGTCAGAAAATCTTTCAAGTGGGAGGCTGCTCTCGGCTGCCAATGAGGGGTCAAGAGGTCTTGCATCCCCTTCACCCTATTCGGGGTCTGCTCTCACCCCTAAAACTTCCGTCAAGTGGCTGTTTGGCCCCCCTTCTTATTCGGCCTCGGTCGAACCCCCTGCAAGGTTCGAGCCGGGTGAGTGTAGTTCACCAGAAACGAGATGATGCCAAATATATCGCGATCAGATCTCGCTTATCTATGATGGAACCTAGTTATATATGCATAGTACATCTTACTTCTATTGTGATCCCTTCGTCCACTCAATCCCCGGAAGCTGAATGAAGTGCGGGTGAATTCGTTCCCTTGACCCCCGCTACCATTTCTTCTTGTCTGAAATCGGCCGTCAACGACAGATCGGAACATGGCGACGTATATAAGGAGATGAAGGAGCTCGTATTCCCTTACTCGTCCATTCAATTCAGCCTTCGCTTAGCTATTCGAATCAATAATGGAATGGGAATGGGTGTGGTAACTACTAGTTGTGCCCTTCCCCCCGTTTCTTTGGCTTCAACGTCAACCGGAGAAAGCCCAAGAGATGAGGAATCTGAGAAAGCTTCTCTTCTGCCTACCAAAGACAGAGGGTCAGGTGCTGTCTGATCTCCTTTGTTATATCTCTTCTTTGGCTGCAGCTAGTAGGAGGCTAAGAGCTTTGGCTCTTAGGAATCTTAGTTTGCTTCCTTGATTCCGTCCCTTGGGACCGCTCTTTGGTACTTCAACTGTTTACCTGATTCTCGTCCCGGAACCTGGGGTCAATCAGCCCAATCCCTTTCTGTCTTAATGGTATTGCCCGAGTCCGTTGGAGTATCTTTCTCTTCCTTTCCGACCAACTACTACCTGGTTCTATCAAACCATACTATTTCACTCCTGGAATTCCCTGATAGAGAACTCCAGTTCTATACCTGAGGCTAGCTACTAGCTCAGACTCCGGCTTCTGAGTGTGGCCAAGTGGTAAGTCCTTTCTTTTCTGTCTGAGAATATGTCTTCTCTTCCGAGGTGGCATGAGACAATCAGTGAGTTTCAGGTGGCTTTAGTCTTTTGAATGTTCCTGAGGTGGATCGAGTCTCTGGTAGTTCTAGGTGGCTAGAGACCAGCGCTAACAGTCCTAGAAAGAGCAGTCCTATTTCGAATTCTAAAGTACACGAACATCTTTGACATGAGGACGCTTTCAATCTTTCTTCATGAAAGCCAGACAGCGGAGATAGAGTCCAAGCGCACTATAGCACTGCAGGGAAAGAAAGAAAATCTCTTCCTTACTCTCTAAAGAGAGTAAGTAAGAAGATGAGCTAAAGCCATTGGAACAGAACTCTTAGATACGATCTTTCTGGATTAGTTTTCCCCTGAGATCGATCATGGATGAGGGCTATGAAGAAAAGGCGCTAGCCAGTCCCAGGAAAGAAGGTAACTTATAGCATTGAATGGCACGGAAAGAAACAGGAGCAAAAAGCACCCCATCTAAGCTAGGGGAAAAGCATCTTGGAAGCAGCATCTCATTGATTAGGTAGGGGGAACAGTCTATCATGTCGTAGTTCTAACCTGATCGTCTTCAACCTTATATACGAGATTGGAACCAGAGAGAGATGCTGAAACCATCAAATTAGATGACAGAGACTATATTGGCAGCTAGGGATTGGGACTAGACAGATTCTTGACCTAAGGATGAATGTCCGCAATGAAAAGAAGAAGGAAGGCAGAGAAAGAAGGGAATAGGAAAGTAGCGACCCCTCTTCATGGCAAAGAGGAACCAGCCACTTCCTTATATACATAATATAAATACGCTATGGATTGAGGAGGGGAGAACCGGCGCTACAAGCCCATTAGATTAGTTATCAAATGATCTTTCCCTATAACTCGAAATATCATTCCTCAAAGCAGCCGTTATCTTATATACGATACCAGAGCAGACTTTCTTTTGGCTTTGAAAAGAATAATCTTTTTTTTTCTTGTTAACAGCTTCGAAAGAAGATATTGGAAAAGAGCCTGTGGATCCTACCTCACAATCTTTTGTTGAGAGAGAATCAAAACTGCTGGCTAATGTTCCGTACCATAGAAAGATTCTTCGAACAATATATACATAGGGTTAGGTAGTAGCGCCGAATATGAAAGAGTCCACCCGTTTTAGTGATCGCTAGCTGTATTCAGTTCAGAAGGGTGCTAATCTCAATAAAGGATAAGCCCCTTCGGTAGGGTGATGCTACTTCTAAGGGTTGAGACGATTCAATAGGCTTGGGGCTCCCTCCCATGCGGGTATCCTTCCGTTTGTTGGCTCCTCAGCACATATGGCTAGGGGGGAATGAATTAGCTTAGTCCTATGCTTCCAAGCTACCTATGATTTTCTGGTATGGATGAGCTTCTAGGAAATCCGCCAGAGCCTTTCCCTTCACAGATTTCTTGAATAAATATTCTAGAGAATAACAGAGACCATTTGGTCAATCGACCTGATAACATTGGTCTTTTCATTAAGAACTTGAGAGGGTCTGCTCTTGAGATTAACTTGATCTGATTGCTAATCAAGAGTAGCGTAGCTTTTTGCAGCAAAGACCAAAGCTAGGCACAAAACACTTTATCAATTGGCGAATAGTTTTATTCCGCCTCTACGAATCGCCGGCTTAAGTAGTATAATGCATTCTCCTTTCCCTGTTTATTCTCTTGTGCTAAAAGTGCTTCCAGAGAATGTTCGCAGGCGGCGAGATCGCTATAGAGGATTCAAGGCTTTTCTCGGCGCGGCCAATACCGGAGCAGAGGTTTCTTAAGAAGTTCCAGTTCCTTTTATGTTATGGTATAAGGCATTCAAATAGGGGTGGGCGGCAACTTCAGGGCAGGAAGGTCTGGGGCTTTGGGATACATGTCTTCTTCGGCAAGAAGAAAGATGATTTATCAACATAATCTCATCCCAAAAAGGCTACTTACCTTACTTCACCAAAGGATAGAGAGAAAGAAAAAAATCCTACTTCTTACTGATCTTAGTGGGATTGCAGAGAAAGAAGAGGGATTAGCACCTCCACGGATAACTAGAAAGAGGAGTTCCTCACTCAGGAGTTAGTCGGAGGCATTGCTGTTGATGCTCTTGGAAGTGGTATGATTAGGAAGATTTGCCTTTCTTTTTCGATTACGAAGCAGGGATCGCAGGTTGACTCGTCCTTTAAGAAAAAAAGGAAGCAAGCCCCTCCCCCTTTCCTTGGGGATCAGGAGCGACTTATTCCATTCGAGGCTTCTCATTCACTTTAAATAAGACAATGTTCCAGGTAGATAGACCCAGGCGCATCAGCCAACAAAGCAGAACGGGAATAGATTCCTTGAATGAATGGATAAACAAAGCAAAAAACGTAGAGCTACAATGCTCCAACCGAAGATCCTAGTGAAAAGGGGCATCAACGACCGACTGAAATTCCTTTCTATATGGGACCATTTGGGGACTTTAACCCTTGTTGAATGCATTTTTTAGGTTACTATATAAGCTATTTTGAACGGAGGAAAGAGATCAAAAATGAACACTTTGTATCTTTTTCTTTGCTTGTTGCATAAAAGCAAGTGACTTAAGGGAAGAGGAGAAGATCTTGCAGCTATTGGGGGATCTCTCTTTCCATCTCACTATAGGCAAGATAGAGGAATCCCTTCTAGAGTGGAAGCATATTCCAGTATGACTCCAACGAAAGTGTCTTCTAAAAGCATATTAGCTGATGTTCTGCTATTTGAAATCAAAGTTGGAGAAGATAGACCTTTGTTACTTCGATCTCCGGATCGAAAGAAAGGATTGGCTGATCTAACAAGGGAAACTACACGAATCAAAGATTTTCGGCTATCGGAAACGATTGTATATTCCTATGCCAGAGACATCCGCTTTGTACTGCTAACGTGTTGACTGTTGGGATTCTCGATATGTGATGGTTCTATATACCAGAGCCTGTGCTTCTCAATCCAAAAGAAATAAGCTCACCGGATTGAGAACTACTTGTTAGAGTTGCTAAGGATACTTATTGATAATCAAGTATGTAGTACGCATCATGTACCAAGTCCGTGCGACTGCGGCGAGCCCTTCAATCAAACAGCAAAAGATCTACTTTGTCCGAAGGAATCCTTTGATCCACTCCGGATCAACAATCAAGGGAGGTTAAGGGCTTTCGCTGTCTTCGTCGCCTCTATTGTTCTAAGTCTCGCTCTTACAGAATCTATTTCACCATATGGAATTCGGGTCGATCTTTCAATAGAAAAAAAAGAATTCAGTCAGTAAGCCCTCCTCTATTCTATCTTCTATTAGAAAAAGGGGCCTCCTGGTTGTCCAAGAAGCCTTTATTCTATTCTACGTTTCTGTTGTTTGAGTTATCCTTTAATTATGTGCGAGGAAAGTCGGAAAGAGCGGGCTAAAAGAGCGGCTATTCCCCTAAGAGCTGAGTCTCAAAGACCGTATTCAAGGGAAAAGCGGATTCGATGCCATCTTCATTCCCATTCCCTTCTTCTCGGAGCAGTTAGAATAGTATAAGAATCGGACAGGAGCAAAGCCATCTAAGCAAAGCTTGATGAATCGGATTCAGAGATGCTAATGTCGGATAAAAGATCAGTAGCTGCCTAAGAAAGGGGACGCAATGCGAACTGGCTAGCTCAAAAAAAAAAGAATACCCTACCTACATGGGATCTTCCTAAATCAGTCTAGACTGTCCATGTCCGATTGCGAGATAAAATGCATTCGATGCATCTCTTTCTGTAACATAACAGCTGATTCAATAGCTTCAATAGCTGTGTTCTCTTTATATCTATCAATGAGGGATTTCCGGACACCAAATGGATCAAATAACTAACTATTTTTGGTCTGACTCCCTGGTTCCCATCTTTTGTCCAGAGCTCAAATGAGTTAGACTACCATATTTAGGTAGCAAGAACCCCTTTTTAAACCATCTGAGGGGCTATCTCTAAACTAAACCCCTACCTAGCGATTAAATGCAGGAAGGACGTACTCTAGTTGGTTTCCATCTCATTTTTACAGAAAAAGAACCAGCGAAGGAAGATCGGGGTGTAGTAACAGCAAGAAAGACAGCGGCATTCGAGGAGAATTCTTAGATCCGCCGGAAAGAGAGATCAAGATGTGGAACAAATGAAATCGACAAGATGTCGCATATCAGCTGTCGCAGATCCGCTGCAAGAAGAGGGGTATCCTTCTCTTCCTTAGGTAGTACTAGGCCTATTTACAATAGATGGATATTCGCTTATCTCTTCTTGGTGATGAACTACCGGGAAGACGATTAGGTGGGGTTCGGACATTCCTTTTATAGACTCCTTTTATATTCCTTGAAAAAGCCATAAGCGGGTTATGTTAAACAGATTTTTTCTGCTTTCTTTTTCTAAACGTCTACTTCACCTTAAAAAGGAAGCCCACTCGTTAGAATGGATTGAGCGATTGAGTCCAATATTTTCACTCAATCTGCTCAACGAGGAAAGAAGCATCGTCGTCGAGCTGCCGAGAGAGATCCTCTATAAGTAAGTTTCTCTCTACGTAACCCCAATCGGGCTTACAGCTCTCAACTAACATCCATCTTACCATACCAATCAATCTGAAAATCACCAGAAAACCTTCCGGAAAGCCTAACCAGACTGATAAAGGCATAGGTTTTTTTTTCCTGGAGAGAGGGCGACAAGAATGTGCCGAAACCAGTGACGATTGCTTTTTGGGTTAATGTTACAAGGCTGACAGGAATACCTCCTGTAACCAGCCCCTCTTAGTCTCACTCAGATAGGTCTGAATGTTATCACACCCCATTTGTTTGCTTCATCGCCGGCATTAGAGCCACAGCGAACCAAGCTGACCTACCGCTATCACTAAACTAGACCAAATGACGTAGAAATTCTTCGGGCACTACACAGTATTGAGGTTCCGGCTGAGTTCCACCAATGGACGCCCCAGTCAGCTGATCTACGACCACCCAACAATTAAATACGGCTTTTCCTTCAACTGCTCTTATTGATTCTGACTCCGATACTGTGCCTCTCTCTGTAAAAAGCCACTCAGCTCGATCAGGGCTTGGGAAATATTCTTCGCTAGCGGGGCAGCTGCACGGTTTTGTTTTAATACTATAGCTCGCTTTTGTTCAATTATAAAAATCCAGGTGTCACCTAAGTGAAAAGTTCTGTTAGGTTCTTAGTAGCAAGAAAATAGATTATGTAGCAAAATTAACAACAAATTCTAGGGCATTAACAAAATGGGGGCTTTGTACCCCCTGACTCAACAGATCCACTCAAATTTGTTGTAAGGTCGCTAAGTCGTTAATATCACCGTAGATATGCTCCCCAACGTCTTCGATGCTTAATCCCTCGGGCAATACATACTGTTCGCCATAAAACAGCTGGAATAAAGTTTCCAGCCGAAAACTTATGTGATCCCGTAGTGTATCCAAAACTAGAGTGGGATTCGTTATATTCAGTCTAGGTATATGCCCCGCTCTAATCAAAGAAAAAATTATAGCGAATGGAATGAGAAAAAAAATAAGAGGAAAATCATGATCAAGAGACATTATTACATTCATTTTCTTGCTTTCCTTATCAGAGAGGGGCCACTTAGGGCTTGTTTTCTTAACTCTTAAATTAGGTCGAAGTGGGTCCTCAACTCTTCTTCGTTGGAACCCAAATTTTGAAAAGTTCTGTTAGGTTCTTAGTAGCAGTCGGCGACCTTCTTGATTCTTTCTTTTACTTCACATAGCTTTTCGTCTCCTTGATAGCTGGCAGTTCTCCAAAAGTATGAAAAGCTGGAGGACTTTGTACCAGCCATTCCAGTGTGGTTGAATTTTGTTCAACAGCCCAAGGAATGTTCGCCCTTTTTGTTTTGTTATTTCCACTGCTTGAAGTGATTGTTACGACCACGAAGAAACGACGAATCCCAACTACGGATATATAAGAGCCAAAACTGCTAAGGGCATTCCATCCAGCGTAAGCATCTGGATAATCTGGAATGCGACGTGGCATACCCGAAAGCCCTAAGAAATGCATGGGAAAGAGGGTCGGATTAACCCCGAAAAAAGTGATCCAAAAATGGATTTGACCTAAAGTTTCAGGGTATGTCCGACCAAAGATTTTACCCACCCAATAGTGAAATCCTGCAAATAAAGCAAAAACGGCTCCCATAGAAAGTACATAATGGAAATGTGCAACCGCATAATAAGTATCATGTAGAGCAATGTCTAGCCCAGAATTTGCCGGGACTATTCCAGTGAGTCCTCCTATGGTGAACAAAAAGATGAACCCTACAGCAAATAACATGGGTGTTTTGTATTGTATCGAACCCCCCCACATGGTAGCGATCCAACTAAAGATTTTAATTCCAGTGGGGACAGCTATGATCATGGTAGCTGCGGTGAAGTAGGCACGGGTATCAACGTCTAAGCCCACAGTAAACATATGATGAGCCCAAACAAGAAATCCAAGAACACCTATACTGATCATGGCATAAACCATGCCTAGATACCCGAAGACCGGTTTTCCCGAAAAAGTCGAAACGATATGACTTATGATACCGGATCCAGGCAGAATGGGAATATACACCTCTGGATGACCGAAGAACCGAAAGAGATGCTGGTATAATATTGGGTCTCCCCCTCCTGCGGGATCAGAAAAGGTTGTATTAAAGTTTCGATCGGTTAATAACATGGTAATTGCCCCTGCCAGTACCGGAAGTGATAATAAAAGTGGGAATGCTGTTACTGGAACGGACCACACAAATAGGGGTGATCTATGCATAGTCATTCCAGGTCCACGCATGTTGGAGATAGTTGTTATAAAATTGATAGAACCTAAAATGGATGAAACACCAGATAGATGAAGACTAGAAATTGCTGAATCAACTGCTCCTCCAGAATGGCTGGTAATACCACTTAAGGGCGGATAGACCGTCCACCCAGTGCCGCTACCCACTTCTACTAAGGCTGAGCTTAATAGGAGCAAGAGACTTGGTGGCAACAACCAGAATGAAATATTATTTAATCGTGGAAATGCCATGTCAGGTGCACCTATCAGAATCGGAACAGACCAATTACCAGATCCACCTATCATCGCCGGCATAACCATAAAAAAGATCATTAAAAAAGCGTGAGCCGTTATTAAAACATTATAAAGTTGATGATTCCCACCAAGAATTTGATCGCCGGGTCGTGCTAATTCCATACGAATCAATACTGAGAAGCATGTGCCCATCACTCCAGCAATGGCACCGAAGATGAAATATAGAGTCCCTATATCCTTGTGGTTAGTGGAGAACAGCCATCGGACCGGATTTGTCATAAAATTGAGATTATTTCGTTTCTTTCCTTATCAGAGAGGGGCCCCTTAGGGAGCGGGGCTTATTTCTTGAAAAAGGGGGAGTGAGAGGGGAAGGAAGAATGGAAAGGGGGGTGGGGAAGGTCCGGAAAGCCCTCACTTTATTGATGGGACATTTTGATCCCCTTTTCTTTCCTCTCAACCCCTCCCCCACCCCGGTTCTGGTTCAGGA